TAGTTTCGAGTGATCTCATATCCTTTTTATTCTCGTTGTAGATAGTAGAGGAATGGAACCCACTACTAAATCTAATGATTTAAAATAAAAAAAAAAGTAAAGGGCATTCTAAGGTAACTTTTCTTTTATTCTAAAATCAAAAAATGAAAAATAGAATAAATTAGATACAATAAAAAAGGGGTGTATAGTTTTCCGATTTTCTTCCATATAAATTCAAAGTTGAATGAAGTTAAACAACAAAGTTCTTTTTTCTTTTTTTTTTTTTTATGGTTTTTTTTTAATATTAATCATTATTTTCATTATTTTATTAATATTATTTTTGAATTTTATATTTCTAATTATTAAATATTTCGAATATAAATAGAATATTTATAGAATATAAACAAGAAATAGAAATATTCTATATTCTATAATTAGAAATATAAAAAATGAAAATCTTTTTTGGATTAGTTTACTCAACTCACGAGTTGCTCAAAAAATCTGTTGATTTTGAATCACAGGATGGATAGAATAGATGTCACAAGTGATGAATTGATTTCTTACCTATGTCACTATATTTTGTTCGTCTGTAATGATTGATTGATAAATCCAAGATTTTCCATTGTATCTCTCAAGTGGTATTTTTGCTTATTCTACTATTCGATTTTTTTTTCTCTCAAAAATGGAAACTTAGGGAAGTGCTTTGTAAACATATGTATAAAAAGAACTTATTTCACTTAGCTTCTTTATGCCCACTATAACTAGTTATTTCGGTTTTCTACTAGCGGCTTTAACTATAACCTCAGCTCTTTTTATCGGTCTGAGTAAGATACGACTTATTTAATTTGAAAATTTGAATTGAATTGGAAATTTTTTGATACTCTAGATATTCTATAGTTCCTTACCATGTCAATTTCCAATTCTTGATCATTGAGATTCATGGTCGTCAATACAGATTAATATTTAAGGATATATATTACCTCCCCCTTTCCCTTTCAAACAAAAAAGAATGATTGAAGTTTTTCTATTTGGAATTGTGTTAGGACTAATTCCTATTACTTTGGCTGGATTATTCGTAACTGCATATTTACAATACCGACGTGGTGATCAGTTGGACCTTTGATTAATTAACATCTCTTTTGTTTATTGACCTCCTATTTCTTTGTTTTAATCCTAATCCGCAGGAGGTCAAATTCAGACTTTAGACTGCTGTTCAATTATTTCATTGTCATTCTCGATCTAACAAGAATGGAATCACGCTCTGTAGGATTTGAACCTACGACATCGGGTTTTGGAGACCCGCGTTCTACCGAACTGAACTAAGAGCGCTTTTTATTTTCATAATAATAATAATCAATTTTATGTGACCCCAATACATCTTGCATGCATATACTATATCAATATATATTGATATATATATCAATATATATTGATATATATATGTATCTCCAATTTGAATCGGTCTCTCAATTGATCCCTTGTTACTCCTCATATGATAAGTACTAGTTAGGGATAGGGATGACAGGATTTGAACCCGTGACATTTTGTACCCAAAACAAACGCGCTACCAAGCTGCGCTACATCCCTTTCAATTGGTTTCCAGTGTCATTGTAAAGAATCTTTGTCTTGTTTTCCACATTTTTCTTTTCTCCGTTGATAGATATATATCTATTATCCTGTCATTTTTTTTCTTATTCTATAATTTTAGTCTATATTATAGGATATGAAAAATGAAAATATTCTAATTCTCTAAAATAAGAATAAAATTAGAATATTGAATTAAAAAAAAAAAAAAAAAAAAAAAAATAGAATAAAATAGATAATATATATCTATTATAGAATATTAGATATTCTATATATCTGGATAATATCTACATATCTATATAATAATAGTAATAGACTTAAGAATACAAAAATTCTTATAATAATCAAAATCATAATAATCAAAGACTTATTAAGAAATAAGTTAAATAGAAATAATAAAAAATAGGAAATTCCCCTAAAATGGAAATCCATTTTTATGGAATGTTCGGGCAGAAATAGACCTTTTTATTAGAAAAAAAAAAAGCTATCGAATGAATCGTTGTACATTTCAATTTGAATTAGGAATTCGGCCGAAAATCCAAGTGGTTATTAACGTAATAACCATCTGATCATATTCCTATATGAAATTATGTATTACAAATTACAATAAAGAAAAAGGGAGGATTAAAAATGCGAGATCTTAAAACATATCTCTCCGTGGCACCAGTGGTAAGTACTCTATGGTTTGGGGCTTTAGCGGGTCTCTTAATAGAAATCAATCGTTTTTTTCCGGATGCATTGATATTCCCCTTTTTTTCATTCTAGTTATTGGCGCGGGAAGGGGTGAAGAAGATTAGAGATCCAATCAAATATCTGCGATTAATCCCCCTCTTCTTTTTTTTTTTTTTAGAATTCGATTCGAATAGAAAAAGTTAGAAAAGAAAAAGAATAAAGGTGGATTCGGCCTCGGTGAAACTCGGAATCTGGTACAGGCTTCAATGGAATTGAATTATTCATTCAATTCCATTTCCATTCTTAAAAGAGTGAGACCAGAAATGGAAATAGAATGGCTAGGGTGGGGGCAACAATATCATAGAAGATACTTAAATGAAAACTGAAATACTGTACTGCGATTCAAAAAATCGTTTGAAATCATTGTATTACTTAAATTTTCCTGTACTATGTTAATTGAAACGAAATCTTTCATAATTTGATTTAGAATTATCAACTTTTACTTTTTTTTCATTCCTTTCTTCTTCTTCGCTTCGAATCCTAAAATAGAATAGAAGAGTTAAGTGAATCAAAAACCAAAAGAAAAGGAGGTTCATGGCCAAGGGTAAAGATATCCGAGTAAGGGTTATTTTGGAATGTACCTGTTGTGCTCAAAAGAGTGTTAATAAGGAATCAACGGGTATTTCCAGATATATTACTCAAAAGAATCGACACAATACGCCTAGTCGATTAGAACTAAGAAAATTCTGTCCTTGTTGTTGCAAACATACGATTCATGCAGAGATAAAGAAATAGAAAAAACGGATCTCTTGTGTGTCACCCTTCCAAGGAATATGAAAAATGATCCATTTCTCATATATATTTTCTAATTTATATTCTAATTTATATATTAAATATATATAAATTAGATTATATATAACATATAACATCTATTTAATTATAGAACAAAATCCATTTAATTATAGAACAAAAAAAGTAAGAAAATCAATAAAATAAAACAAATCCTTTTTTTTGTAAGAAATAGGATTCTCGGGAAAGGAATAAACAAATCATGGATAAATCTAAGCGACTCTTTCTCAAACCCAAGCGATCTTTTCGTAGGCGTTTGCCCCCGATCCAATCGGGGGATCGAATTGATTATAAAAACATGAGTTTAATTAGTCGATTTATTAGTGAACAAGGAAAAATATTATCTAGACGGGTGAATAGATTGACCTTAAAACAACAACGATTAATTACGATTGCTATAAAACAAGCTCGTATTTTATCTTCGTTACCTTTTCTTAATAATGAAAAACAATTTGAAAAAGGCGAGTCGACCGCTAGAACTACTACCGGTTTTAAAACAAAAAAAACTAGAGTTATTCTTCAATTGAATTCACAAATTTGAATTGAAACTCAAATCAAATGTGGATTGATGTTTTGTTCGAAAACTACGACAATCCAATTTTGGTTGTTGTGTTGTAAGAAAAAAGATAATCGGTGAAGAAGAATCAATCTTTTTTTATTGAGCGTGGTTGTTCGTTTTGATGACTTTCTCATATCAATTCTATTTTAGCATACAAATACCTACTCTACTACCTTCCCGGAGTTCATTCTCCGGGGAATTATTATTTTATGATCTCGTTGGCAATCATAAAAAGGCAATTCCCCTTTAATATAGCTATTTGTGCAACTATTTTACGATTAAGAAGCAATTGCCTCTTGTACAGATTATACAATAAATTACGATAACTATTGTATATTTTTTTTGGATTCTTACCAATTACTGCATTTATTCGATTGATCCACAAACCGCGAAAACCTCTTTTTTTCCTATTTCTATCCCGATGAGCCGAAACCAAAGCTTTTATTTTCTGTTGAGTACTAGTTCGAGTAAGTCTTGAATGAGCCCCACGAAAGCTTGATGTAAATAAACGAATTTTTGTCCTACGTTTCCGAGCTATATTTCCTCGTTTAATTCTGGTCATTGAATAAATGATACTTTGATGAATAACTATTAGATTTCTTTTCTTTCAGTTATTCTTTTTCCCTTCCTAGTCTATTAATAACAAAAATGGATTCTTCCAATGTATAAAGTAAGAATTTCAATGGCTTCTTTTGCTACTATAACCTTCCCGACCACGATTTTTTACTTTTGATTTTGAAGCATTTAACCTCGAAATAAGAAAGTGTATTGAGAAAAAACATAGTAAATAAAATAGAAATAGAGAAATAAATAGTGGGTTCCATCGTTTCTATGATTACTTTTTAAACGGCGAGATCTTCTCTATACACCGGAGCCCCTTCCTGGATTTAATCAATATTATTGTTAACTTGTACAGTTCACACTCTTTGGCTCTACCCATGAAATATCTAGTAATAGGTCTTTCACAACGAAATCTAGCTATACAGTAACGGTATTTAAGTATGAAGATTAGCTGGGTAGCTGACCCTCTTAGTCCGTTCTTGCAAAAATAAAAATAAGAGCATAATTTTTCCGCTTTTTAATTGAAATATAGGATTTCCCCCGCTTAATGGGTAAGCATTTGCTACCAATGGGGAAATTTTTCTCATCTTAAATTGCAAATTGAGGTGATTGGGTTTGCACCAATCGAAACCATAAATTTGATACACAATAGAAGAATATATATATATATCTATATATCTATATATTCTTTATTATTAATTTTATTATAAATTTAAATTTTATAGATTTTTTTAAGTTAAGATAGTGAATGGAGCTCTTCCATTCACTATCTTAACCGATCCACCGATACTGGAAAATCTTTTTTCCTTTCTTTTCTCTTAGTCTATGATCTGAACGAGTCGCACATACACCCTAGTACAGGTTCCTCGGCGCTGAGGACATCCCCGAAGAGCGGGGGATTTCGTGACATTTCGGATTGGCTGTCTTGTGTTTCTAATAAGTTGTTTCATAGTTGGCATGGTGAGTCGTATACATAATGAGTTGGTTTAGATCAATCTTAACCCGATGATTATGAATCAGTTCTATTCTATTAATAGATTAATTAATAGAAAGATTTTTAGAAATATTATAGAAATATTCTAATAAATCCGGTAAGAAGATAAGAAGATTAGATTAATAAGAAAAAAAATATCAAATCGTGTATTTGCGCGGAATCCTTGCTGCTAATTTTTTATTCAACCGCTACAAGATCAACAATTCCGTGGGCTTGGGCTTCTGCTGCTGACATAAAAACATCCCTTTCCATGTCTTCGGATACAAGCCATAAAGGTTTGCCCGTTCTTTGTACATAAACCCTTGTGATAGTTTCGCGCATCTTCAGTAGTTCTTCCGCTTCCAGGATAAATTCTCCCGTTTGTGCCTCATAAAAAGAACTAGCGGGTTGATGGATCATTACCCTGATGATATAACTCTCTCTCGCACGATAAGGCGAGAGAGATAAAAAAAAAAAGATAGAATTGAACAACCGTACAGGCATCTTTTGCGTATTGCATACGGCTCTACTATGGAATTGATTTCTACCTTACATCGAAGAAATAGAAAATAGACTGGGTCTATCAGACCCAGATCAGTATCAGTAAATGATCCAATAACCATCCTTCCTTTTGGGAGTATTTCTAAAATACTATGATGGTTCCGTTGCTTTATTATTTCGTCTGTTCTTCAGCAATCCCAAAGTGTCTTTTTTTTTTTTTCAAATAGTTGATATATGATATATATATATATTCTTTCATAACATAAATATTGTTAAACCTTTCCGGTGTAAAAACCGAAAACAAAAAAGTTTGTGACACTGAAATAGGCTCCCGATGGATCATATAAAATGGTAAATACGTCTTTTTTCATACTACTCTTTCGATACATAATCGAATGGTTTTGGAAATTGGGGAAAAAAATTCATATCGAACTCGAAGTGCCATGCTATTATTACTTAATATTTATATGGCGAAGGCATAGTCTTCTTTTTTTTTTCTCAAATAAAAGACTCATTGGCGCCAAGCGTGAGGGAATGCTAGACGTTTGGTAATTTCTCCTCCTGCCAAAAGAAAAGATCCCATTGAAGCGGCTAATCCCATGCATACTGTCTGTACATCGGGTTGTACAAATTGCATAGTATCATAAATTGCTATTCCGGGTATTACCCATCCGCCCGGAGAATTTATAAACAGATACAAATCTTTGTTATCGTCCTCCATACTGAGATATATCATAAGGCCAATAAGTTGATTCGATATTTCACTATCAACCTCTTGACCTAAAAAAAGGAGTCTTTCTCGATAAAGTCGGTTGATTAGGATAAGATTTTATCCTTTAAGAGCCGTACATGCATCTTTTGATGCATACGGTTCACAAAAGATCGCAAAAATAAATCAATGTGTAGATTTCAATCCTCTTTACTTTTTATTTTAAGAATGGACTTTTTAGAACTTCTAAGGAAGGGAAAGGTCTTTTTCTTACATTATTTCAAGAAAGACGACTTTTGACCCCTTATCTATATGAATATATATTCCATATATAATAGAATATAAGAAATATATATATAATGTATTAAACTTATTGAACTAACTTCTCATTGATGTATTTTTTTTCATCGAGATCGAATCCAAATCACAATGTAATTTTCTTGTTTCTGAATGGGCTTCTTCAATTCTTTTCTTTTAGGTTTCTGTTCTACTCTGAGTAAAGATCTGCCCGATTTTTATTTGCACATATAGGACAAATACTGCAATACTACATCTTTTTGCTACGACTTCCCTTTTTTTCTGTGAATTTTTTATTTCATGTTTTCTGGCACATATATGACATGCTAGAAGTAGTAATCGTAGATATATTACCAATTGGTTTTTTTTTTTTATAAACAGAGCCTGGATGCTTCATTTTATTGGTCCAGCCAAGCCAACCATAAATAATTCAAAATTGAGAATAGTAATCTGGATACCCCCTCAAAAAACCAAAAAATCGATCTAATTGAACTTCATTACACTTCACGCTCCAGATTTTTGATGATTCAATCAATCTTTTTCGGGGTGAAAGAGAGGATACCTCGATCGGGGGAGAAAACGGGGAAATCCCATATAACCCAATATATCTGACAAGTCGCACTATATGTCAACCCAAGATGCATCTTCCTCTCCAGGACTTCGAAAGGGAACTTTTGGAACACCAATAGGCATTAAATGGAGAACAAAAATGAAGTAATATATGTCACTTTGATGTGGAAACGTAAAAATGGGTTTTATTGTGTTAAAATTTATTTGTCTTTATCATATTGTATTTATAAATGATAAATCAAAAAA